GCTATATACGAATCACCCACACCCTCTTCTTTTGTATTTCATTAATTGACTTTCCTTTAAATTAAGACGAAATTCTCTAAAAAGAAACCCCCGCTTTCTTTAAAATATCATAAACAGTTCCTGTAGGTTGAGCACCTTTTTCAAGAAAAAATAGAATAGCAGGAATATTTAAATACGTTTGATTATTTATCGGATCATAAAAACCCACTTTCCGAAGATCTCTTCCTTCTCTTCGGGATCGGACATCAATTGCAACGATTCGATAAACGGCTCATTGGGATAGACGTAGATAAACTAGAACCCCCCCTAGAAACGTATACGAAGCTTTCTCTTCGTACGGCTCGAGAAATTAGAAGATATGTCTATGTATACAATTCGAATGTCAAATAGATCTATAAAAGCATTAAATCAAATCAATTAGACTAAGATTATTTAATACTTTTTTATTCTTCTTTTTCTTTATCAAAAAAAAAAAAGAATTTGTATTCTCAAAACTCAAGTTGAGTAACTCGGAAATATGAAATAGCTCAAAAGAAAACCCTTATGTATTTGATTTTTTGAGTGGTCTCTAACCCCTTTTTCTTTGTCTCGTTTAGAATATATTTGGACTCCTTGTTCTTGATCTAGTTGTCGAGACAATTAAAAAAAAGATATTTCCTTGTTCCAAAATATTTTATCTTTGCCTTGAATCATTGGGTTTAGACATTACTTCGGTGATTTTTAATCGTTTCAAAATGGCAGCAACACGGCCCTTTTTCTGATTTATTTCTATCAAAGAATCATAAACGGTTGATTCCCGCAAGATACACTTTTGATCAAAAGAGTTTCACTAATTCCAACAAATTTTCCTTTTTTGGATTTGAAACTTGCTCGAATTGGATCCTTTCGATTTAGAAATCGAAAATAGATTACACTTACGAAGTTGTTCCAACTTATTAATTGGCACTAACCCTAGATCCTTGCCCTGAGAAATGAATCAATACTTTCTACTCGAGCTACATCACATACTGTTTACACTACAACCCAAGAAAAAATGAGGTTTCGAGTGGAACAGAACAAAGGATGTCGAGCCAAGAGCACCTTCATTCCTATATAATAAAAAGGGTGGGTGTAAGAATCCACAACTGATCATGTCCTTCAAGTCGCACGTTGCTTTCTACCACATCGTTTCAAACGAAGTTTTACCATAACATTCCTCTAGTTTGGAACTGATATGTAATTGATTCAATTAGGGAATCATGAATAGTCATTTGTTCGGTCGTTCCATTGGTTTCTAAAGAAGTCTTAGAAAGAATTCAATTTAATCCTCGATTTTCTTTTTATTGGATGAATGCAATATTTTTATTTTATTTATTAATTTCTAAATATTAGGAAGAAAAAAGTTCTTTGTATTGAATCTACATTGCATCTTCAAGTAACTTGAGAGGATATATTCAACAATCTTAGACTTCTTCGAATATCAAATACTCATAAGAAATCATTCAATTCAAATAGTTATTGAATTGAAAAAAAACCTACCTGGATATCACTATTTGAATAAAGTTTTCCTAAAGATTGCATTTATCATCATAAATAATTCATCTTTGAATTAAACCTCAGTGATTAAAAAAATATAGATAGATAGAAAAAGAAATAAATTTCTTTTTTTCGTGGAGTGAATAAAAAAAAGTTGATGTAAAGGAAGATTTAGGCTCTTTTTCTTTCATTTCATACTGAAAAAGAAAATCATAAAAAAAAGAATTCCCTCTATCAGATAGACTGAACAATTGTCATTGGAATGAATTATGAATATTCAATATAGAATATTTCAAATTAACGGATCCAAAATCTTTTTCAAAAAACCAAAAAACGTTATCACTGAAATAGAACGACAATAATACATTAAGCATTTCCTCATTTTACGCGTAGTTTCTTTGACTGGTGGGGGTTCGTTCAATAATTTTTATTTAAAGCAAGGGGAATAGAATATAGGATGTATGAATTACCCCCCCTGTATATATTATTACATATATTTACAATTATATATGCGAACCAAATCAAATACGAAATGAAATACCTAAAAATGAGGTTCAAAGAAAATAGATACGTTATATGTATGTAACTTGATTATTTCTTAATCCAATTTTCCAATTTGTACAAGCACAGCTAGTTAAATTGCTATCTTACATTGTTAATTAATTCTTATTATATGGGACGTAAGGCTTTTCGAAGTAACTAACTTAAACTTCAATATGAATATTCAATATTCAAAGTATAAGGGGATGGACATACGATGAAAAGCGCATTCAACCTCTTTTGCAACCCCCCTTTTTTTTTTCTTTATTTCCAATTCTTCGAATCTAGATTCCTAGATCACAACTCGATTCAGTTTCATCTATATGTATCTTAGTTGAATTTAATTTGTGAAAAAATAGGATTTAAAGAAGAATAGAATCATTAAAAATCAGAAACAAGAATCACATAATATCCAATATTTAACTCTTAAAGAGTAGAGAAGGTAGTTCAAAAAACAGAAGGTAGTTCAAAAAGAAAACCTTTCTTTATTGTGATAATAGATATTTCTATCTATGTTTCTATCTATATATAGAATAGGTATTCCCTGGGACGGAAGGATTCGAACCTCCGAATAGCGGGACCAAAACCCGTTGCCTTACCACTTGGCCACGCCCCATTTCAATTTCTATTCAATACTACTAAAGAGTAGTATTGTTTTTGGTTGTTCGTCAATTCCAATCTAAAATAAATATCTATGGACTCTATTGTTCCTAGGGTTTTGACACGTGTAGATATACAATGAAGCTGAATTTATTGATCATTACATATAATTCAATTAAGATATTGTATAAAAGTATGATTTCTTCTATTCTTTTTTGAGAATTGAAGGATTTTTGATTGGGTGAGTTCAAAGAAGGATTTTTTGGTATCCCTTACCTTTTTTTTTTTCATTTTTAAGGGATATCAATTATCAATAACAATAACTCAATCAAAATACAATTATCTCCAAGTCCAAGAAAAAAAAAAATGTTTGTTATGCTTAATATCTTTAGTTTGATCTGTATCTGTCTTCATTCCACCCTTTATTCAAGTAGTTTTTTCTTAGCCAAATTGCCTGAGGCCTACGCTTTTTTGAATCCAATCGTAGATTTTATGCCAGTAATACCCCTTCTCTTTTTTCTCTTAGCCTTTGTTTGGCAAGCTGCTGTAAGTTTTCGATGAGATCTTTAATACTGTCCTAGACATGATTTATTCGAAACAAAAAAAAATTGGAACAATGGATAAGATCGGATAAGTCTTACAGCATGAACATGAACCCTCGATTCAAACAATTCTTAGATAGCTGCAAAAAATCTGACTCCCCTCTTTCCTCATTCGGATTCTTTTTCATTTATTGAAAAACCCTTTTAGAGTCATTTCAAAATAGGAAAGATTTTTTTTTTATGAAAGACTCGACTCTTATTCCAAATGAATTTCTGAAAATTCTTTTTGATTTTTGATTTCGAGAAACCATTTTGTTTATTGGTGTCAAAATAGGATATGGGGTATAAAAATGGAGAATCTATTCTCTTTTTTTTTTGAAAAAAAAAGATCTTGGAGATTGTGTAATGCTTACTCTCAAACTCTTTGTTTATACAATAGTGATATTTTTTGTTTCTCTCTTCATCTTTGGATTCCTATCTAATGATCCAGGACGTAATCCTGGACGTGAAGAATAAAAAGGCCTTTCTTTTTACTTGCTTAATTTTTCAATGTTCTTACTTAGGATTTTATCTATTTTACTTAGGATTTTATCTATTGTACATCCTTATTTATTATATGAAATAAAAAAAAAAACAAAAACAAAGGAAAGGTTTTGAAAAAAAAAATAAATAAAATAACAAGTCATCAACGGAAACGGAAAGAGAGGGATTCGAACCCTCGGTACGAAAAACTCGTACAACGGATTAGCAATCCGACGCTTTAGTCCACTCAGCCATCTCTCCCAATTGAAAAAGGATAATTACTATCTTACATTACACAAAAAGTAAGGCTTGAAAAAAAGCCTTTCTTTTCTTTATCTCTCTTTATTTTTTTTTACTCTATTAATATATACAACTTTAATATATACTACTTTTATAAGCAATCCCATTTAGATAAAGAAAAGGTTCTAAAGAGATATTTCGAATAAAAAAAAAAAAAGAAAAAAGCAAGAATACCTCTTCTTCCGAAAGAGCTTTTTTTCTTTTCACGGCCTGGCCTGGTCAGTACCTAGCCGGGCCATTTTTTGTTCCATTCCAAATCATAGATATAGATAAAATGATTTGTTTGAAAACAAAAATGCTTATTATTGATTATTGAAACAACAATCAGAAGAAGGGATCTTTCCATTCCTCTGATATGGAATTTCATTCTATAGAATCAAAGTGTCATTTTTTATTATTATTATTCTTTCTTTTCTTATTTTTTTTCCTTTACTGGAAAAAAAGAAAAAAAAAATAAGGAACTGTGGATTGTTGTGCAATGCATTCTTATGTCATAACATAAATAGTTTTATCGAGCCCTATCTGTTCTGTCAAAAATCCTCCAGCAAAAGAAAGAACTTGTTCTTTCTTTATTTAAATTTTGAATTAGGAGTGCTCTTTTACTAATCTGATTAGGTTTACTGACAAAACCAAAACAAACACGTCAATGCTATAATTTTCATCATTATTTTGTTTTGGATCCTATCTTGATTACGTCCGATTACCTTTTTTTGTTCGACAAAAGTTTCATTTATATACAATAATCGCATTGTAGCGGGTATAGTTTAGTGGTAAAAGTGTGATTCGTTTTATTAATCCCTTTTATAGTTAAGGGATCCCTCGGTTTGATTTGATTCATATTCCGAAGAAAAACTTTATTTCTTAAAAGGATTTAATCCTTTACCTCTCAACGAAGGATTCGAGGAAAAATATACATTCTCGTGATTTGTATCCAAGGGTCAATTAAAAATGGAAAATTGGATTATTTAATTGCGAAACATA